ACTATGTAGTATAACACTATACAGTAATAAAAAAATTTCAGTCTTCTTTTTTATGTTTAAGAAAAAAATCAGCAATTCTATAAGGTTGAATAAAAATTTCCATCAAAACTTCTTTGATATAATTGCTATGCTTAGTGTGTGACTCGTTGGTTTAGGATTCAATTAGATTAAGATAAAAAAAAAAGAAAAAAAGAACTTACCTATAAGAGCAACTAAATAACTATAGCATTAATAAATAACCTAAGCAACTCATTGCTTCGCATTATCTGGATCCAAAAAAATCAGTCAAGATATGATAGGCTTATCATATCATTGTAGCGACTGAATAAAAAAAATAAATAAAGAAATATGATTATGAAAGGTAATTGAAAAGTATGCGGATAAATGGAAGGATGAAAGCAAGAGAGAAAAAATGGAATATTAATGATAAATGATATATGATTCCAATTTGGAAAGTCTATGAGGTCACTGTAAGAAAAGCAATGTAATAAAGCATCAATACAGATTCATTCATAATAATTAGATAAATCTGTTCCGAAAACAAAAAATGAAGAGCCTTGAGCCAATAAAAACTGAGAAAATTGACTCAAAAACAAATTAAAAAATGAAATTCCAAATTGCATGTAAGAGCTCCATTGTAGAATTCAGGCCTAATGATTAATCAAGAAGTGATGGGAACGACGGAACCCATGAATATAGAGGATTCTAGTAAAAAAGAAATCTTAGTAATTCATTGGACAGGATGGCGGAATAAACCAGAAACTTTATTATCTATTCTAATTTTGATTCTGAGACCTCATGGGATAAACATCAAACTTAAATAGATATTAAAAAAGTAAATGTTCGCCGGCGAAAACTTTGTTTTTTTTTTTCAAATAAAAAAAAGTAATAAAATACGAAAAAAAAAAATGAAAAAAGATAAAAGAAAATAAGGATTTGTTAGAATATTCTAACTTTAACAAAAACTACATTCGAGATGATGATATTACGTTCTTTTTAAAAAAATATAAATAGAATTCATCTTGGATTCCATTTCAAAAAAGACATAGAAGAAATCAGATTAAATTTCAAAAAATACCATGATTAATAGGATTAATCATTAACTACATCTATATCTTAATACAAACTTTTTGAGTCCTTTTATTCGCAAGGAGCTGGATGAGAAGAAACTCTCACGTTCAGTTCTGTAGTAGAGATGGAATTTCTAATTTAGAAAAAACCCATCAACTATAACCCAAAAAGAACCAGATTTCGTAAACAACACCGAGGAAGACTAAAAGGAATATCTTCTCGTGGGAATCGTATTTGTTTTGGTAGATATGCTCTTCAAACACTTGAACCCGCTTGGATCACATCTAGACAAATAGAAGCAGGGCGACGAGCAATGACACGAAATGTACGCCGTGGTGGAAAAATTTGGGTACGTATATTTCCAGACAAACCGGTTACAGTAAGACCCGCGGAAACCCGTATGGGTTCTGGGAAAGGATCCCCAGAGTATTGGGTAGCTGTGGTTAAACCAGGTAAAATCCTTTATGAAATGGGTGGTGTACCCGAAAATATAGCCAGAAAAGCTATTTCAATAGCGGCATCAAAAATGCCTATAAAAACCCAATTCATTATTTCTGAATAGGAATATAGGAATATAGAATGAAAAAGCTAAATAACATTTAAGGATAAAATTAAGGATAAAAAGATTATAAGTTTTCTTTTTTTGACAAACAATATTTTTTTACTTCGTCCTTTGTATTAAAAGAAGAGATAAAAAAAAATGATATGATTCAACCACAAACCTATTTGAATGTAGCAGACAACAGCGGGGCTCGGGAATTGATGTGTATTCGAATAATAGGAGCTAGTAATCGCCGATATGCTCATATTGGTGACGTTATTGTTGCTGTAATCAAGGAAGCAATACCAAATACTCCTCTAGAAAGATCAGAAGTGATCAGAGCTGTAATTGTACGTACTTGTAAAGAACTCAAACGTAACAATGGGACGATAATACGATATGATGACAATGCCGCAGTTGTCATTGATCAAGAAGGAAATCCAAAAGGAACTCGAGTTTTTGGGGCGATCCCACGGGAATTGAGACAATTAAACTTTACTAAAATAGTTTCATTAGCTCCTGAGGTATTATAAGACTAAAATATCGATCGTTAGTATAGGATAGGATTCAAAAAATGGTATTGAAATAAAATGAATTAATAGATTGTGTATCACGCATATACCCTTAATAATAAAATATTAATAATTTAATTCATATATTAATATATAATTTGTCTATATCTATATATATATAAATAAAATATATAAATAAAAGAAAAAATATAAATAAAAGAAAAAAACATGTTGATTATATCAAAATTATAGAACAATAAGGAATTTTAACTTATCATGGGGAAAGACACTATTGCTGATATAATAACCTCTATACGAAATGCTGACATGAATAGAAAAGGAACGGTTCGGATAGGATCGACTAACATCACCGAAAGCATTGTTAAAATACTTTTACGAGAGGGTTTTATCGAAAACGTAAGGAAACATCGCGAAAACAACCAATATTTTTTGATTTTAACCCTAAGACATAGACGAAATAAGAAAGAATCCTATAAAACGATTTTAAATTTAAAGAGAATAAGTCGACCGGGTCTACGAATCTATTCTAACTCTCAACGAATTCCACGAATTTTAGGCGGAATAGGAATTGTAATCCTTTCTACTTCTCAAGGTATAATGACAGACCGCGAAGCTCGACTAAAAAGAATCGGCGGGGAAATTTTGTGTTATATATGGTAATCCTTCTAATATAAAAATTGGATATCCGGAACTTACCATTTGTGAAAAAAAGAGGGGGTTGTGTAATACCACCCCTGCTAAAAAAATTTAGAATGTTTTACCTCGAATGAAATTAAAGAAAAAAATGAATTAATGAAAGTTTTCTTTCTGAATCACTTCCGAACGGCATGGTTTGGTTTTGTTTAGATACTAAAGATTTGTTTGATTTTAGGTCATGCTTCTGAAAGGATTCGACGTATTTTTTTATAGGTATACCTATAGGAGAAAAGGGTAAAAATTTTAGTAAGTTCTTAGGTATTAAGTTAATCAGGGGACAGCCATTTTCTAGACTCCATAACAAGGATTGAAATGAGTAAGTGGTTTTTTTGAATTTCAACCTTCCTTTCACGGAGATACAATTCAAGATTCAAAAATATCAAGAAACCTTTTTTTCGTCCAACAATAGAGAATTAAGGAATAACAACTATGAAAATAAGGGCTTCCGTTCGTAAAATTTGTGAAAAGTGTCGACTAATCCGTAGGAGGGGACGAATTATAGTAATTTGTTCCAACCCGAGGCATAAACAAAGACAAGGATAATCTTACTAAAGGAAATAAAGGAAAGGAAAAGGCATTTCGGCAAAAAAAGGTCCGTTTTGACATGAAATGGATATATCCATATATTTCTTGTGAAATGAAAAAATATGGCAAAACCTATATTAAGAATTGGTTCACGTAAAAATACACGTAGTGGTTCACGTAAAAATGTACGTCGAATACCAAAGGGAGTTATTCATGTTCAAGCAAGTTTCAACAATACCATTGTGACCGTTACAGATGTACGGGGTCGGGTGATTTCTTGGTCCTCCGCGGGTACTTGTGGATTCAGGGGTACAAGAAGAGGAACACCTTTTGCTGCTCAAACCGCAGCAGGAAATGCTATTCGAGCAGTAGTGGATCAAGGTATGCAACGAGCTGAAGTAAGGATAAAAGGCCCTGGACTGGGAAGAGATGCAGCATTACGAGCTATTCGTAGAAGCGGTATACTTTTAAGTTTCGTACGAGATGTAACCCCTATGCCACATAATGGTTGTAGACCCCCTAAAAAAAGACGTGTATAGAACTAAATAAAGGCTGAAAGGGTTTCAAGAGAAATAAACGATTCAATGATCTGATCAAATAAAATTACTATGGTTCGAGAGAAAGTCAAAGTATCTACTCGGACACTACAGTGGAAGTGTGTTGAATCAAGAAAAGACAGTAAGCGTCTTTATTATGGACGCTTTCTTCTGTCTCCACTTATGAAAGGTCAAGCCGACACAATAGGCATTGCGATGCGAAGAGCTTTACTTGGCGAAATAGAAGGAACATGTATTACACGTGCAAAATCTGAGAACATACCACACGACTATTCTAACATAGTAGGTATTCAAGAATCAGTACATGAAATTTTAATGAATTTGAACGAGATTGTATTAAGAAGTAATCTATATGGAACGCGCAACGCGCTTATTTGTGTCCAAGGTCCCGGATATATAACTGCTCGAGACATAATTTTACCGCCCTCCGTGGAAATCATTGATAATACACAGCATATAGCTACCTTAACGGAACCAATAGATTTGTGTATTGAATTAAAAATCGAGAGGAATCGCGGATATAGTCTAAAAATGTCAAATAACTTCGAAGACCGAAGTTATCCTATAGATGCTGTATTCATGCCTGTTCAAAACGCGAATCATAGTATTCATTCTTATGGGAATGGGAATGAAAAACAAGAGATTCTTTTTCTCGAAATATGGACAAATGGAAGTTTAACTCCTAAAGAAGCACTTCATGAAGCCTCCCGGAATTTGATTAATTTATTTATTCCTTTTCTACATGTAGAAGAAGAAACGTTATATTTAGAGAACAATCAACATCAAGTTACTTTACCCCTTTTTCCTTTTCATAATAGATTAGTTAACCTAAGAAAAAAAAAAAAAGAACTAGCATTTCAATATATTTTTATTGACCAATTAGAATTGCCTCCCAGAATCTATAATTGTCTCAAAAAGTCCAATATACATACATTATTGGACCTTTTGAATAACAGTCACGAAGACCTTATCAAAATTGAACATTTTCACATAGAAGATGTAAAAAAGATATTAGACATTCTAGAAAAAAAACAGAAAAAGCATTAAAAAAAAATTACTAAAAAGTCAATTTGAAAT